TCAATAAAAAAGTTGGTTGGGCTTTTCATCACATGTTTATTCTCTTCATATTCATATTGAAAGAAGTTAGTTATTTAGAAAAAACTTACGTTCCGTATTGAATTCTCAACGATGTAAAATGTATCGAAATTCGAAAGAACCTATATTCTATCTCCTATCTCTTATTCCCTATTCTTTAAATGAAATAGTTCAATTATAAATTCTCTGTGGATCTCTTATTTTCTAACCAAGAGGGGGTTTTTGATGCTATAATTGAATTCAATTAAGGGGATTAAATCTCTAAGACTCTAGGGTAAAATAAAAAATAAAAAGGGGGGGGCAAGGATTTAATCTATACTTGTTTGGCTTTATACCTAGACAAGATAGTCAGCGTCTCGAAAAAAAAGGACCTTTATTTGATTTATGATTCCTATCGAATTCGGGGAGTAGGTAAAAGTTAATGAGCAGCGGAAAGTATTAAGTTCAATATCTACGTCTGTCCGAATCTTATTAATAAACAATCAAATTACATATGTAATCGATGTATTTTATTTGAACTTTATTTTTCAATAGTTCATCTTTGGCTCTAATGAATAATTGTAAATCTATGTAAAGATTGAGACAAGGGTGCTTCATCCATTTTATTCATTTTACTTTTTGATTATAGAAAGATTACTGAATCTCACATCAAATAAAATACGAAAATATATATTAATATATTATAATTATAAAAATATATATTAATATATTATAATTATATATAATGAGGAAATGCATAACTTATATGTATATATTTATGTATATATTGTTATCGCTCTATTTCAGTGACAATCGTTTTTTTTTGTGAAAAAATGGGGATCTTTTCCATTTTCAAATTGAAATATTTAACATAGAATGTTTATAAGAGTGAATGTTGCTCTATCTATCTGATAGATAAGAAAACCCACTATCCTATTCTTTCATTTAATTGATAAAATCAGAATGAAAGAATAATGACTTAAATCTTCCTTTACATCAGTTTTTTTATTCTTCGATCTATCTGCTTTAAGCGATGATTATTCAATTCCAAAAGAAATAGAAATATTTCTCTTTTATGAGGATCAAACGCGGGTCGTACTGTAAAACTTTATTGAAATAATATTCAAATAAAAAATAAGAATGTCAAAGGAAGATGTAGATATTCAAAAAGAACTCGTTTATTCGTCTTATTTTTGTTTTTTTTTTATGATATTTCTATTTTTTTAATAGAATATTTCTTTATTAATCTCTAATATTTTTAATTATTATTAATCAAGCATGGAGTTAAAAATAGGGGGTTAAGTTTAATTCTTGCTAAAACTTTTTCATAAAAATATCTATCCATTTATATAGAAGAAAAAAATATAGATTACTATGTAACGGATGAACCAATGATTATTCATGATTCCATAATAGAATCAATTCCATACCGGCTCCAAATTAGAGAAATGTTATGGTAAAACTTCGTTTGAAACGATGTGGTAGAAAGCAACGTGCGACTTGAAAGACATGATCCGTTGTGGATTCTTACGTCCACCATTTTTTATAGGAATGGAGGTGCTCTTGGCTCGACATCGTTTGTTCTGTTCCACTATACCCTCTCTTTTTTTGTTGGGTTGTAATGTAAATAGTTCATGATGGAGCTCGAGTAGAAAATATTGATTCATTTCTCAAGTGCAAAGATCTAGGGTTAATGCCAATCAATAAATTGGAACAACTTCGTAAATATATCTTCGATATAGAAATCGAAAAGGTTCCAAGTTTCCAACCCAAAAGGAAAATTTCTTAGAATTCATAAAACTCTTTCGATACAAAGTGTATCGCGTAGGAATCAACCGTTTGTATGATTCTTTGATAGAAAGAAAATCACAAAAGGGGTATGTTGCTGCCATTTTGAGAGGATTAAGAATCACCGAAGTTATGTCTAAACCCAATGATTTAAAACAAAAAAAAGATAAAGGATCCCAGAACAAGGAAACACCCTTTCAATTGTCTCAATAACTGAACCATAATAAAAACAAATCAAAAAAAATGAAATGAAACAAATGAAAAAAGGAAGGGGTTTAAAGACCACTCAATAAAAGAAATGCCTAAAGATTTTCCTTTGAACTATTTGAGAGTTATCCAATTTGAGTTATGAGTACGAATGGTTTTTTTCTTTTTCAGGAAGGAAGAAGAAGAAAGAACTTAATCATATTGATTTAATCATTTTATATATCCATTTGCCGTTGTAATTCTATACATAAACATAAATAAAACTTTAAATCATTTTTTCTCGAGCCGTACGAGGAGAAAACTTCCTATACGTTTCTAGGGGGGGTATTATTCATCTACATCTATCCCAATGAGCCGTCTATCGAATCGTTGCAATTGATGTTCGATCCCGAAGAGAAGGAAGAGATCTTCGGAAAGTGGGTTTTTATGATCCAATAAAGAATCAAACTTATTTAAATGTTCCTGCTATTCTATATTTCCTTGAAAAGGGTGCTCAACCTACAGAAAC